AAAACATCGTATATTTATAAAAAATTCACCGGTGAATTGCAAAATTTGCTCGCTTAAATTGTTGTGGGCTAAAATTGAAGGGGGTTCTCCGTCATTTTCTTGGTTTAGGGGTTTAACAAGAAGTTACAGTGATGTCAGGACTTAAGGGGGTAGGGGGGTTTAACGCGCGGAAGCCAGAGGGGGCGTGAACGGGAACCTGCTAGAACGAGAGATCTTTTATGCACTTGATATCAATTATGTTGTTATATCGAGGAATATCCTTTAAAATTTAATACATATTACGGGGGCAAGGTCCAGTTCTACCTAAATTAATTAACATTAGGATGCGCTTGTAAATGCCAGATGAAAGGAAGAGAAAAAAAAGACAACGTTATGCATATAAAAGAACGCCCGGCTTGGTGGGTAACGAGTCGATAGACCTCCACCATCGTGATGCAAGGATAATTAATTGAAGGGAGGTTTAAGCTGTATATGGCCCTGAAATAGGAACCAAATGCCAGTAATAGTTCATTAAGTAGCTACCCCCACGATTATTGTCCCTGACCCTTCATTCATGATATGCCTTATATACACTTTTGGTCGGTTCTTACTGCGCATAATAGGACTTTAGCAATAATAGTGGGGTCAGGCGAGGAAACTTTTTAGAAGAAGTTAAGGGGATAAACCTAGTTGGTTCGGTCTCATTCATTATAGATGGTGATAAATTTTTTGGTGTCTATGTAACTCATGAGTTACATTTTCCTTGATTGGTTACATTAAGTTAATGCTTTTTATACATAATTTGTTTAAAGGCATATATGTAATATTAATCATTTTATGCAGCAGTGTGGCGCAGTGTGGCGCAGTGTGGCGCAGTGTGGCGCAGTGTGGCGCAGTGTGGCGCAGCAGAGAATAGTTTAATTTAGAATCTTAGCTTTGGGAGTTAAGGGCGGGAGTTTGATTCTCCCTTCTCTGAGCAAAAGGGGGGACTTGAACCCCCAGCCTTCGGCTTACAAGACCGGCGCTCTTTCGTTGAGCTTCTAATGCAGGCTCATTTAAGAATTTTGTTTTCGGCCCAGCCTACTAAGGGAAAGAGGATCAGGAAGATGGAAAAGTAGATTACGGAGGCGACTTGGCCGATCACGATGTAGGGGTGTTCTACAGGTATCCCTCCGATTCATGTGAGGATAAAGACATCAGCTACAAGGGATCAGAAGAGTAACTGGGCAAATGGTCGGAAAGCCAGGCCCTGTTGTTTAGAGGTGTGAAGGAAGGGTACTAGCAGGAGCACGAGGATGGAGAAGAGGAGGGCCAGAACACCCCCCAGCTTGCTGGGGATGGATCGGAGAATGGCGTAGGCGAAAAGGAAGTACCACTCGGGTTTGATGTGGGCCGGGGTGACGAGGGGGTTAGCTTCTGTAAAATTGTCTGGGTCTCCGAGGAGGTTGGGGTAAAACAGGGTGATTGAGAAGAAGGCGAGGAAAAACACGAGGAAGCCGACTACGTCTTTAATGATGTAGTAGGGCAAAAAGGGGATTTTATCCACGTCTGAGCTAAGGCCGAGGGGGTTATTTGAGCCTGTCTCGTGGAGGAAGAGGAGGTGGATGACGGTAGCAGCGGCAATGATGAAGGGCAGAATGAAGTGAAAGGCAAAGAATCGAGTGAGGGTGGCATTGTCTACAGAGAATCCTCCTCAGAGTCATAAAACCAGGTCGAACCCCACGTAGGGGGCGGCAGAGAGGAGGTTGGTAATTACTGTTGCCCCTCAGAAAGACATCTGTCCTCATGGGAGGACATAGCCTACAAAGGCAGTTATTATTAGTAGCAGGAGGAGGATGACCCCGACATTCCATGTTGCTTGATAAAGGTAGGAGCCATAGTAGAGGCCGCGGCCAATATGGAGATAAACACAGATGAAGAAGAAAGATGCTCCGTTGGCATGCATGTTGCGTATCAGCCAGCCGTTGTTGACGTCCCGGCACATGTGGGCTACAGAAGAGAATGCGTTTGCGGTTTCAGGGGCGTAGTGCATGGCCATGAATAGGCCTGTGAGGATTTGTAGGACTAAGCAGATTCCTAAAAGGGAGCCAAAGTTTCATCAAACTGAGAGATTTGAGGGGGCAGGTAGGTCGACTAAGGCGTGGTTAGTCATTTTCAGCAGGGGGTGAGTCTTCCGTAGGTTGGCCATTAAGGTTCTTGTAGTTGAGTTTACAACGGTGGTTTTTCAAATCATTAGTCCTGGTTAGAGCCCTGGCAGGAATTATGGCTTATATAATGTCTTTATTCTTAGGGGGGCTAGTGTTAGGTTTAGTTGCTGTGGCGTCTAACCCGGCCCCGTATTTTGCTGCGCTGGGCTTAGTGATAGCGGCAGGGGCGGGATGCGGTATTTTGGTGGGGCACGGGGGGCCGTTTTTATCTTTAGTCCTTTTTTTAATTTATTTGGGGGGAATGTTGGTGGTGTTTGCCTACTCTGCGGCTTTGGCCGCAGAGCCGTACCCGGAGACGTGGGGGGATCGTTCTGTTCTAGGTTACGTAGTGGGGTACCTTCTAGCGGTGGCGGTGATGGCCGGGTGGTTCTGAGGGGGGTGGTATGAGTCTTCCTGGGGGGTGGTGGAGGAGTTCAAGGAGTTTGTTGTTGTGCGTGCTGACTCGGGGGGGGTGGCCCTTATGTTTTCTTTCGGGGGGTGGGTCCTTGTAGTTTGTGCTGGGGTTCTCCTGTTGACCTTATTTGTGGTTTTAGAGCTTACTCGTGGCCTGAGCCGAGGGACATTGCGGGCAGTTTAGATGAGGGGCAGGATAATAGCCAAGACGACTGTCAGAAGGAATAGGGACAGATAGGTTTTGATTATGCCCTGGTGAAGGTCGGCAGTGGTGGAAGCTGCAGGCAGGTTGATAGTGGATATTGCCTTGGGGCCGACTTTCTCGAATCATGTTTTGTCAAGCATTTGGCTCGCAACTGTTTGTCCGAGGAAGAGGCTTCAGTAGGGGATTGATCGATGGATGATTGCGGGGAAAAATCCTAGCATGTTAGAGAAGTTGTGGGGGGTGAGAGAGGGGGAGGTCTTAAATTGTTTGGAAGTCAAGGAGGCGAGTTCTAGGGCTGTGAGAAGGCCGATGACAGTTACTACAAGGGCGCTAAGTTTGAGGAGGGGGGGCATAGTTAAGACAGGGGTTTTGGAGGGGAGGAGGTTGGAGGTGATTAGGAGGCCGGCAATGATGCTTCCTAAGGCGAGGCGTTTAATGGGGTTAATAACGCAGGGGTTATTTTCGTTGATGGGGGAGAGGGCTGGGGATCGGGGGTGGCCCATGGCTACAAAGTAGGCCACACGAAGGCTATAGATTGCGGTGAAGGAGGTGGCTAGGAGGGTGAGGGCCAGGGCTCAGGCGTTCAGGTAAGATGTGTTTAAAGCTTCCATGATGGCGTCTTTTGAGAAGAAGCCTGCCAGGAAGGGGGTCCCTGTGAGGGCGAGGCTGCCGATAGCGAGGCAAGAGGAGGTGAAGGGGGCGAGGTTGCTTAGGCCTCCCATCTTCCGAATGTCCTGTTCATCATTTAGGCTGTGGATAATTGATCCTGAGCACAAGAACAGTATGGCTTTGAAAAATGCGTGTGTGCAGATATGGAGGAAAGCGAGCTGTGGTTGGTTAAGACCGACAGCGACTATCATTAGTCCGAGCTGGCTTGAGGTGGAGAAGGCGACGATTTTTTTAATGTCGTTTTGGGTCAGAGCGCAGGTGGCGGCAAAGAGAGTGGTGAGGGCCCCCAGGCATAAGCAGGTAGTAAGGGCTATGGGGTTGTTTTCTATTATAGGGCTAGTCCGGACTAGAAGGAATACTCCTGCGACCACCATTGTGCTGGAGTGAAGCAGGGCGGAGACAGGAGTAGGGCCTTCTATAGCCGCGGGGAGTCAGGGGTGGAGGCCGAATTGCGCGGATTTTGCAGTGGCTGCCAGGATTAGGCCTATGAGGGGGAGGGTGAGGTCAAGGTCTTGGGAAGACACAGATATTTGCTCTATGTCTCAAGAGTTTAGATTTACAGCGAATCAAGCTATGCTAAGAACAAGTCCGATGTCTCCAACTCGGTTGTATAGGACGGCCTGAAGGGCAGCGGCGCCGGCATCTGCTCGCCCGTCTCATCAGTCGATGAGTAGAAAAGACATGATACCAATGCCTTCCCAGCCAATAAAGAGTTGGAACATGTTGTTGGCTGTTACCATAATAATCATTGCCACTAGGAAGAGGAGAAGGCATTTGAAGAATCGGTTCATGTTGGGGTCTGCATGTATATATCAGCGGGCGAATTCTAAGATTGCTCATGTTACATAAAGAGCGACGGGGGTGAAGATGAGGGAGTAAAGGTCAAATTTAAAGCTGATGCTAATGTCAAAGGTGCGGGTGCAGATTCATTGTCAGGCACAGACAACTGTTTCAACCCCAGAGTCGAGGAAAACAGAGAGGGGGATAAGGCTGACGAGGAATGCGGCTTTGATTGCGGTGTTGACGTGCGTTAGGGCCCAGTGTTTGTTAGCCGTGGTGAACAAGGGGAAGAGGAGAAGAGCGAAGATCAGTACTAGCGAGGAGTTTAAAATGGTGGTGAGGGGGTACATAGTTCCTGCTTGGATTTGCACCAAGAGTTTTTGGTTCCTAAGACCAGCGGATAAGCTGTCATCCTCCAGGAGCGCGAGGGGACTACGGAGTCAAACCGTAGGGGTAGAGAATAGCAATCTCTATTGCCTTCGGGCTTCTCTCGGTAGATAAGGGGATTCTAACCCTTGTTGCTAGGATCACGATCTAGCGTTTTACTTAAACTATATCCACAGAAACACCATCCTCACATTAACTCTGGCTTTAGGGTCAGGAGGAGGGTGGGGAAAAGGTGGAGGGCTAGAAGGAGATGTTCTCGGGTGTGGGTGGGCTCGAGGGCGATTATGTGGGAGGGCAGGGGGCCTCGCTGGGAAGCCAGGAACAGATAGAGGGAGTAGGCTGCAGTAATGAGTCCCGCGAGGCCTAGGATGATAATAGTTCAGGGGGATCAGTCGAACAGGGCCGTGGTGATTGTTAGCTCTCCTATAAGATTGGGAAGAGGGGGGAGAGCGAGGTTGGAGAGGGTGCTGATGAATCATCAAATGGCTGTTAGAGGGAGGGCTATTTGTGTCCCCCGGGTTAGTAAGATGGTTCGGCTTTGTGTTCGTTCGTAGGTGAGATTGGCGAGACAAAATAAGGCTGAGGATGAGAGGCCGTGGGCAATCATGAGGGCGATTGCACCTGAGCAGCCTCAGGCGGTTTGAACGAGGATCCCGCTGATGACCAGGCCCATGTGACCAACAGAGGAGTAGGCGATGAGCGCTTTAAGGTCTGTCTGTCGTAAGCAGATAACTCCTGTTATGATAGCCCCCCATAAGGCTACCATGATGATCGGGGTGATGAGTTCTTCAGGGAGGGGGTCTAGGAAAAGTATCATGCGTATAATGCCGTAGCCCCCGAGTTTTAGGAGGACAGCAGCTAGAACTATAGAGCCGGCGATTGGGGCCTCTACATGGGCCTTGGGGAGTCATAAGTGGAGGCCGTAGAGGGGTATTTTGACCAGGAAGGCTGTGATACATGCAGCCCACCATAGTTTGTCAGCTCAGGTGCAGAGGTGGGCAGGTTCTGCGAATTGGAGTGAGACGAGGGATAGGGTGCCTGCTTCATTTTGTAGAAAGAGGAGGGCGACTAGGAGGGGGAGGGAGCTAATGAGGGTGAAGAAAAGGAGATTAGTCCCTGCATCCAACCGCTCTGCCTGGTTGCCCCAGCGGGTAATAATGATGGCAGTAGGAATTAAGGTTGCTTCAAATATTACATAAAACATTAAAAGTTCTGTTGCCGCGAATGCTATGATAAGGCATGCCTGTAAGGAGGCAAGCAGCGTAATGTAGGTTCGTTGGCGGCCGACAGGTTCTGATGATATGTGGTTTTGGCTTGCGAGGATCATCAGGGGGAGTAGCCAGCAGGAGAGGACGAGCAGGGGGGTGGACAAGGGGTCAGTGGCCATGTAGGGGCTGGAGGCGGCCCAGCCAGTCTCGGAGGTTGATTTCAACCATGACAAGCTAGCGAAGGCAATTACAAGGCTTTGGGTGAGGGCCGTGGGTCACAGTCATTTAGCTGTGGTCAGCCAAATCGTGGGAAATAGTATGATAGTTGGGATTAAAATTTTTAGCATCGGAGGAGGTTGAGGCTTTGAAGGTGGTCAGTGCCGTGAGTTCGGGCGGTGGCTACTAGGATGGCGAGGCCAGCGCCAGCTTCACAGGCCGAGAAGGCGAGGAGTAGCATGGGGGCACATGAAAGTTCGGTTGCCTCAGCCTGTAGAACTCAGACTGAGAGGGCGATGTAAAGGGACAGCATTATTCCTTCAAGACAGAGTAGGGCGGAGAGAAGGTGGGTGCGGTGGAAGGCCAGTCCTATTAGTCCTAGGATAAAAGCTGAGGTGAAGCTAAAATGTGTGGGAGTCATAAGGTGGTCGCGGAGTTGAACCGCGGTTTTCTGAGCCGAAATCAAAGGTCTTATGTTGGACTAACTACCTATTCGGCCCACTCTAGTCCTCCTTGAATTCACTCGTAGATGAGGCCGAGGGTGAGGAGGGCGAGGACAGCTACAGCTCATGCGAAAGTGGTGGCGGGGGCAGTCAGTTGGTCTCCCCAAGGGAGGGGGAGAAGAAGGGCAATTTCTAGGTCGAACAGCAGGAATAGGATGGCAATCAGGAAAAACCGAAGGGAAAAGGGGAGCCGGGCTGAGCCGAGGGGGTCGAATCCGCACTCATAGGGGGATAGCTTTTCAGCGTCCGGGTTGAGTTGAGGTAGTCAAAAAGAAATGATAGCAAGCACAGTTGAAAGCAAGATAGTGATGGAAATCACAGAGGTAACCAAGTCCATTATCTTTCCCTGGATTTTCACCAAGACCGGGTGATTGGAAGTCACAAATACTGGGTTAATACTAGAAAGATTATGAGCCTCATCAGTAGATGGAGACGTACAGGAAGAGTCATACAACGTCCACAAAGTGTCAGTATCAGGCAGCGGCCTCAAAGCCGAAGTGGTGTTCGGATGTAAAGTGGTATTGAATTTGTCGAAGGAGGCATACAGCGAGGAAAGAAGAGCCGATGATAACATGTAGGCCGTGGAAGCCTGTGGCTACAAAGAAGGTTGAGCCGTATACGCCGTCTGCGATCGTGAAAGGCGCTTCATAGTACTCAAGGCCTTGGAGGAAGGTGAAGTAAAAGCCTAATAGGATGGTTAAAGTGAGGGATTGAGTGGTTTGTTTCCGTTCGCCTTCTATAATGCTGTGGTGGGCTCAGGTTACAGTTACCCCAGATGCCAAGAGGACGGCGGTGTTGAGGAGGGGAACTTCAAAGGGGTCAAGGGTTGTGATGCCAGTGGGAGGTCAGCACCCCCCCAGCTCAGGGGTGGGGGCGAGGCTAGCGTGGTAAAATGCCCAGAAAAATCCTAGAAAGAAAAATACCTCTGACGTAATGAACAAGATCATGCCGTATCGTAGGCCTTTTTGGACTGGAGGGGTATGGTGCCCCTGAAATGTCCCCTCTCGAACGATGTCTCGTCATCACTGGTACATAGTGAGGAGAAGGAGGGCTGTTCCTGCTGATATAAGGGTCATAGAGTGGAAGTGGAATCAGATTGCTGTGCCTGAAGTTATCAGGAGAGCGCCTACTGCGCCGGTTAGGGGTCAGGGGCTTGGGTCAACTATGTGGTACGCGTGTGCTTGGTGGGCCATTAGACGTTTTCTTGTAGGTAGAGGTTAATTAGGAGAACGAATACGTAGGCTTGGATCATTGCTACGGCGACTTCCAAGAGGGTGAGGAGGAATAAGACAACGGAGGTTAAAATTGCAACAGCGGGTATTAATGGGAGAAGGACGAAGGCAGCTGTAGCAATAAGTTGAATTAGGAGGTGGCCAGCTGTGAGGTTAGCTGTGAGTCGTACCCCCAACGCAAGGGGGCGGATAAATAGGCTAATTGTTTCGATGATGATAAGAACAGGGATGAGGGGCACAGGTGTCCCTTCTGGAAGAAGGTGACCGAGTGCTGCTGTGGGTTGGTTTCGCATCCCGATGATGACAGTGGCCAGTCACAGGGGAACGGCAAGTCCTATGTTTAGGGATAGCTGGGTTGTTGGGGTAAAAGTGTATGGAAGGAGTCCCAGCATGTTTTGAGTGATTAGGAAGATTATGAGAGAGGCTATAATTACGGCTCACTTGTGGCCCCCCACGTTAAGGGGTAAGAGAAGTTGTTGTGTGAAGCGGTTGATGAATCAGCCTTGGAGGGTCAGCAGGCGGTTGTTGAGTCATCGGCTTGAGGGGGTGGGGAATAAGACTCAGGGCAGAGAGAGGGCTAGGGCTATAAGGGGGATGCCTAAGAATACGGGGCTTATAAATTGGTCGAAGAAGCTTAGTGTCATGGTCAGTTTCAGGGTTCGGGGTTGGCTTTTTTAGCGCTTTGAATGGTTGGCTCATTGGGGAAGATGTGTCCTAGAATTTTGGGGGGAATAACGGTTAAGAATACTAGTCATGAGAACATTAAGATGGCAAATCAAGGGGCTGGATTTAGCTGAGGCATGTCACTAGGGGTGGTTGGGGCTCACCAATTTTTAGCTTAAAAGGCTAACGCTTTCTCCCGTTTTAGCTTCTTAGTGAGGCGTCTTCAAGCATTATGGAGGATCAGTTTTCAAAGTGTTTTAGAGGAACTGCCTCTACTACGATGGGTATAAAGCTGTGGTTGGCCCCGCAGATTTCTGAGCATTGTCCGAAGAATACACCGGGGCGTGAAGCAATGAAAGCTGTTTGGTTTAATCGTCCTGGGACTGCGTCTATTTTGACGCCAAGGGCGGGGACGGCTCAGGAGTGGAGGACATCTTCTGCAGATACGAGCACTCGGATCGGTAATTCGGCAGGAACTACTATTCGGTGGTCTGCTTCGAGGAGGCGGAATTGCCCAGGGGTAAGGTCTTGAGTCGGGATTATGTATGAGTCGAACCCCAGGTCTTCATAGTCCGTGTATTCGTAGCTTCAATATCACTGGTGCCCCATGGCTTTAATTGTTAGGTGGGGGTCGTTGATTTCATCTATCAGGTAGAGGATTCGTAGGGAGGGAAGAGCGATGAGGATGAGGATCACAGCAGGAAGAACAGTTCAAATAATTTCAATTTCTTGGGAGTCTAGGATGTATTTGTTAGTCAATTTTGTAGAAACTATAGCTACGATAATGTAAAGTACTAGAGTGCTAATCAGAAGAACGATTATCAGAGCGTGGTCATGGAAGTGAAGGAGTTCTTCTATTACTGGGGAGGCCGCGTCTTGGAATCCTAATTGGGAGGGATGTGCCATTCTAGCTTTGGGCTCAAGACACGCGGGACTTTAACCCACAGTTTTGCCTTGACAAGGCAGTGTTATAACAAGTTTAACTAGTGTCTTATTGAAGAAAGTGGCAGAGTGGTTGTGTGGTTGACTTGAAATCAGCAGACGGGGGTTCAATTCCTCCCTTTCTCGTTAGTGGGCCTGAACTTGCACATAGGCTGGCTCTTCGAATGTGTGGTAGGGAGGAGGGCTGCCATGAAGTCATTCGACGTTCGCGTAGGTTAGTTCAACAGACACTACTTCTCGTTTAGCTACGAATGCTTCTCATAGAATAAACAGGAACATAATTACAGCAACCAGGGAGATTAGAGACCCGATAGAAGAGATGGTGTTTCAAAGAGTGTAGGCGTCCGGGTAGTCGGAGTATCGTCGAGGCATTCCGGCAAGGCCTAGGAAGTGTTGGGGGAAGAAAGTTAGGTTTACTCCGACGAACATAATCCCAAAGTGAATTTTGGTTCATGTGCTGTGGAGGGTGTACCCCGAGAATAGGGGGAATCAGTGAACGAAAGCAGCTAAAATGGCGAAAACGGCCCCCATAGACAGAACATAGTGGAAGTGGGCTACTACATAGTAAGTGTCATGTAAGACGATGTCTAGGGACGAGTTAGCCAGGACGATTCCGGTTAGGCCCCCCACCGTGAACAGGAAGATGAAGCCAAGGGCTCAGAGGAGTGGTGTTTCTCATTTGATTGAGCCCCCGTGGAGGGTGGCTAGTCAGCTAAAGACCTTGACACCCGTTGGGATGGCGATGATTATCGCGGCGGAGGTAAAGTAGGCGCGGGTGTCAACATCTATCCCCACTGTGAACATGTGGTGGGCTCATACGATAAAGCCTAGGAGGCCAATAGCCATCATCGCCCAAACCATGCCTATATACCCAAAGGGTTCTTTTTTGCCTGAGTAGTATGCAACAATGTGGGAGATTATGCCGAACCCTGGGAGAATAAGAATATATACTTCGGGGTGGCCGAAGAATCAGAACAGGTGTTGGTACAAGATGGGGTCCCCCCCGCCTGCTGGGTCGAAGAAGGTGGTGTTTAAGTTTCGGTCCGTTAGAAGCATAGTGATGCCTGCAGCTAGGACGGGGAGAGAGAGCAGCAGTAGGACGGCAGTAATTAGGACAGACCAAACGAACAGGGGTGTTTGGTACTGAGAAGTAGCAGGGGGCTTCATGTTAATGATGGTTGTGATGAAATTAATCGCCCCGAGGATAGAGGAGATTCCGGCAAGGTGGAGGGAGAAGATAGTGAGGTCCACCGAGGCTCCAGCATGGGCGAGGTTGCCAGAAAGAGGGGGGTACACCGTTCATCCCGTCCCAGCTCCGGCTTCTACCCCAGAGGAGGCTAGGAGTAGAAGGAAAGAGGGGGGCAGAAGTCAGAAGCTCATGTTGTTTATTCGGGGGAATGCTATGTCGGGGGCCCCGATCATGAGAGGAACGAGTCAGTTCCCAAATCCGCCGATCAGAATGGGTATGACTATGAAGAAGATTATTACGAAGGCGTGTGCAGTGACGATAACATTGTAGATCTGGTCGTCCCCGAGGAGGGCGCCGGGTTGGCTAAGTTCGGCCCGGATGAGGAGGCTAAGGGCCGTCCCCACTATTCCTGCCCAGGCTCCGAAGATTAGATATAGGGTGCCAATGTCTTTGTGGTTGGTTGAGAAAAATCAGCGTGTAATTGCCACAGGTAAGATGGCCGAAGTAAGCGGTGGATTGTAGCCCCATACATAGAGGTTTGAGTCCTCTTCTTGCCAAGCCCCGGGGTGTGACACGTCAGATTGCAAACCTGAAGAAGTAGGCTTACCGCCTGCCGGGGCTTTCCCGCCCCGCCCCGGCGGCGGGAGAGTAGATGGATGCTCGCTGGTTAGAGCGTTTAGCTGTTAATTAAAAGTTTGTAGGATCAAGGCCTTCCCATCTAGAAAGGCCTTAGCTTAATTAAAGTAGCTGGGTTGCATTCAGTAGATACGGGTGAGAAACCTGTAGGTCTTAACAGGGGCTGAGGGGTTTTCACCCTCGCTTAGGGCTTTGAAGGCTCTTGGTCTAGATCTCATCCTAAGCCCCTAGTTTCCCGAGCATATTGAGAGGAGGCAAGGGGTGATTGGAAGCAGTTGGAGGGCGCTGATGATAGCGGCTGCTAGGAGGAGGGAGGTCTGGTTGCTGGGGAGTCGTCAGGCGGGGGAAGATCCGGAGGTGTGTGGGAAGGCGGTGAGTGCCATGGCATAGCAGATTCGTAGATAGAAGTAAAGACTCAGGAGAGCTGTTAGAGCGGCGAAGGAGGCGATCAGGGGTAGTCCTTGGTTAGTCAACTCCCGCAGGATCAGTCATTTGGACATGAACCCAGAGAGAGGGGGGAGGCCTCCTAAGGAGAGGAGGGTGAGTGAGGTCAATGCGGCTAATCCGGGGGTTTTAGTCCACGCAGTGGCAAGGGTGTTGAAGCTGTAGACTGTGCTTATTTTTATGGCCAGGAATGTGGCGGTTGTTAATACAATATATATGGTGAGTGCCAGGAGGGTGAGGTACGGCGATATTTGGGAGACGATCACAATTCAGCCTAGATGGGCGATGGAGGAGTAAGCCAGGATCTTGCGAATTTGGGTCTGGCTTATGCCTCCCCACCCCCCGACCAGTATAGAGGTGACGGCCATGCTTTGGACGAGGGTGGGGTTGAGTGTAGGGGTGACTTGAAGGATTAGAACGAGGGGGGCTAGTTTTTGTCATGTAGAAAGGATTAGGCCGGTGGTGAGGCTCAGGCCTTGGGTGACTTCTGGGAGTCAAAAATGGGCGGGGGCCAGCCCAACTTTTAAAGCTAAGGCTATAAACACAAATGTGGCGGATACGGGGTGGTAGAGGTGGAGGATGTCTCAGGAGCCCGTTAGTCAGGCGTTGGTGGTGCTGGCGAATATAATAATGGCTGCGGCTGCAGCTTGAATGATAAAGTATTTTGCTGCCGCTTCTACTGCGCGGGGGGAATGCTCTTGGGTTATTAGGGGGAGGATGGCTAGGGTGCTAATCTCTAGGCCCATTCAGGCTAGAAGTCAGTGGGAGCTAGAAAATGTTAGAGCGGTGCCGAGGCCTAGGGCTGAGATAAAAAAGGATGTGGCGTAAGGGTTCATTTGTAAGCAAAGGAGGGGGTTTCACCGTCATTCTTGGGGTATGGGTCCAAAAGCTTGTTTAGCTGACTTTGCTAGAAAGTGGTGTAGTGGGAGCACTAGGAGTTTTGATCTCCTGAGGATGGGTTCAACCCCCTTTTTTCTAAGGAATTAAAGGGGCTTTAACCCTTGTTAGTCACCCTATCAAGGTGGCCCTTAAACATTCAGGCATAATTCCCTCTAGAGTTGGGGTGGGAGTCCGGCGAATGCAAGGGGGAGGGCTAGATGTCATAGGACAAGTGCTAAGGCGAGGGGTAGGAAGCTTTTTCACACCAGATGTATTAGCTGGTCATATCGGAACCGGGGGTAGGAGGCACGAATTCACAGGAACACAACTGAGAGGAGGGCGGCCTTGGTCATGAGGTTGCAGGCGGTGAGTTCTGGGAAGGCGGGGATGTGGGAGGCCCCTAGGAAGAGGACTGTGGAGAGGGTATTTATCAGTAGGATATTTGCATATTCTGCGAGGAAGAATAGGGCGAAGGGGCCTCCTGCGTATTCAACATTAAAGCCAGAGACGAGCTCTGACTCCCCCTCTGTAAGGTCAAAGGGGGCTCGGTTTGTTTCAGCAAGGGTGGAGACGTATCACATGATTGTAAGAGGCCACGCTGGGATTAGCAGTCAAATATTTTCTTGAGCGGTGTTGAAAGTTTGAAGTGTAAACCCTCCCGAGAAAATGATGATGCTTAAGAGGATTAGTCCTAAGCTTACTTCATATGAAATTGTCTGTGCTACTGCCCGGAGGGCCCCGATAAGAGCATATTTAGAGTTTGAAGCTCATCCGGATCCGAGGATGGAGTAGACAGCTAGGCTAGAGAGGGCTAAAATGAACAGGATCCCGAGGTTTAGGTCAGCCACAGGGTGGGGGATAGGTATAGGGGCTCAGAGGGTGAGGGCCAAGGTAAGGGCGAGGGTAGGTGTAGCAAGAAAAAGGAAAGGGGAGGAGGTGGAAGGCCGGATGGGTTCTTTAATAAATAGCTTGACCCCGTCAGCGATTGGTTGAAGGAGCCCGTAAGGGCCTACGATATTTGGTCCTTTGCGCAGTTGTATATACCCGAGGACCTTCCGTTCAAGAAGGGTGAGGAAGGCGACAGCAAGTAGGACTGGGACGATGTAGGTGAGGGGGTTGATGATGTGGGTTAAGATAGTGGTGATCATAGCTGGGGAGAGGATTTGAGCCTCTGATGAAAGGGCTTAGACCTTTAGCATTCTCCAGACTTTGCTACCCCAGTGTGTAGCTTAGAGTAATGTTCTGTAGTCTGCCACATTAAAATGCCATACTCTCTGGCACATCTGGGTATGTCCTCTTTTCTGTTTTAGTCGCCTTCAGCAGGTGAGGGTGGGGTGTGCCTTGAGCATGGGCCCCCTCTCTCCGGTCCTTTCGTACTGGGAGGGACCATTTCATAGATAGAAACTGACCTGGATTGCTCCGGTCTGAACTCAGATCACGTAGGACTTTAATCGTTGAACAAACGAACCCTTATTAGCGGCTGCACCAATAGGATGTCCTGATCCAACATCGAGGTCGTAAACCCCCTCGTCGATAGGGACTCTGGGAGAGGATTGCGCTGTTATCCCTAGGGTAACTTGTTCCGTTAATCGGCATTCGCCGGATCATTCTGGTCAGATTTTCTGTTGCTTAGGGCAGTGGCCCTTAGTTTTGAGGTTAGTAACCTTGGTCCACATGGAGGCTCTTTTATCCTCCGCGGTCGCCCCAACCGAAGACAGGGGAGGCAGGGGCCACAGTGTTTTTCCTTCTTAGGGGAGGGGGTGTAACGTGGGCTGTCTAGTGTCTAAAGCTCCATAGGGTCTTCTCGTCTTATGGGTGTATCCCCGCTTCTGCACGGGGAGATCAATTTCATTGACTGGGGGGAGGAGACAGTTAAGCCCTCGTCTAGCCATTCATACAGGTTCTCATTTAAAGGACAAGTGATTGCGCTACCTTCGCACGGTCAAGATACCGCGGCCGTTTAACCCAGGGTCACCGGGCAGGCGGGACCTCTTATGTGTGGTTTTCAAGAGGCGATGTTTTTGGTAAACAGGCGAGGCTTGTGTTTGCCGAGTTCCTTGTCCCCCTTTTAGTCTTTCCTCAGTGCACTCCTGTGTGGGGTTAACGATCGCTTTTTTGGGTGCTTCTTGGTTGTGTAAAAGTTCAAAGTTCCCTCTTGTGTTGGGTTCGTTATTTGTCGGCAGGGGGTCTGGTCCGACTTACACATGTGCGAGGAGAGGAGCGTGGCCCCTCTTGTTACTCATTCTAGCATGGTCGCTCCCATGGAAGCATGGGGTGATTTAGTAAAATTAGGGGTGGGGGAGAGGCTATCATTATAAGAGGTGTGTGCTGTCTGAGCTTTAACGCTTTCTGATCAGATGGCTGCCCTTAAGCCCACTGAAGCAGCGTACCTTGAGAATTATGATCCTTGACCGCCTGTTAAGGTTGTGTCCTGGGTCAAAGGAGCTGTACCTCCTTTGAATTACTCCCCTGGTTTCTTTTTACCTTAAGAAGAAGGGTCTTTTAGGTTTAAAAAGCCGGGGGGCTGAACTCCTATTCATCTCCTAAATAACCAGCTATAACTAGACTCGATAGGTATTTCACTTCTACTCGGAGCTCTCTCCACTCTTTTGCAACAGAGACGGATATGCCCTATAATAGGCTGTCTCGGAGTAGCTCGTCCAGTTTCGGGGGCCCAGACTAAAGTTCTCTTTGCTTGGGTTTACTGGCTAGATCATGATGCAAAAGGTACAAGTTTAAATCTTTGCTTTTCAGTGCTTATACGGGTTATTTCATTTCTCTTTCAGCTTTCCCTTGCGGTACTTTTTCTATTGCTCAAATTGTCCTTTTCTGTCGCCCGTACTAAGGTGGAAAAATGATTTGTTCATAAGTTTTTAGGTTATGCAGGGGTATTTATATTAATAAATTAATCCGGGTGTTTGGCTAGCTATTTGGCTCAGGGCGACCCGATTTGCACGGGTGTCTTCTCGGAGTAAGGGAGATGCTGTTCTGTTTAGCTACGCCCCGGTTGTCCCAAGTGCACCTTCCGGTACACTTACCATGTTACGACTTGCCTCCCCTTTGTTCGGTTGTCTTGTTAAGGACTATGTTGAGTGAATTCGGAGAGAGTGACGGGCGGTGTGTGCGCGCCTCAGAGCCGGCTCAGAAGAACTCTCTATTTTCTCCTTACTGCTAAATCCACCTTCGGGGGTTAGTTTCATAACCCCTTCCGTAATAGCCTGGAGCAGGCAATGTAGCCCATTTCTTCCCACCGCATACGCTGCACCTTGACCTGACGTTTTGGGTTTTGCCCATTTTGCTCACTTTAAGGCCTTCACAGGGTGAGCTGACGACGGCGGTATATAGGCGGGTTGAACAAGGGGTGGTGAGGTTGAACGGGGATTATCGATTCAAGAACAGGCTCCTCTAGGTGGGTGTGAGGCACCGCCAGGTCCTTTGGGTTTTAAGCTAACGCTTGTAGTCCCCTGGCGGATATTAGGGGTAAGTTAATATCAAAGTTTACGGCTAAGCATAGTGGGGTATCTAATCCCAGTTTGTGTCTTAGTTGTCGTGGGTTCAGGTGTATTAAAGCCACTTTCGTAGCGGGGCTTCATGCCCTCGGAAGCGTATCACGGCCTGGAGGGTGTTCGACTTTAGTTTTTTGTTTCCCTAACCACTCTTTACGCCGGAGATTTTCAACTTGGGCCACCCGTTTAACCGCGGTGGCTGGCACGAGATTTACCGGCCCTAAAAACCGTAACCTAGTCAAGCTTTCGCTTATTGCTTAATGTCTATCACTGCTGAGTACCCTTGGGGGTGTGGCTAAACAAGGTGTCCTGGGCTGCTTTGTGCGTGCCTGATACCAGCTCCTTGCCCCCGGGCGGAGGGTAAAGGGCATCCTCACAGGAGTGCGGAGACTTGCATGTATAAATTTGGTTGAAGCTGAATGTAAAGTCAGGACCAAAGCTTTGTGCTTACGGGGCTTTTCAAGACCCATCTAAACATCTTCAGTGTTTTGCTTTGATTAAGCTACGCTAGC